AAATGGAACGCTTTCTACTTCAGGAACAATTATAAATAAAAAAATCTATCACTCTTAATCTTTCTAGTACTTTATTTAATATTGACTATTAATAAAATAAATAAGATATAAGTCAAATAAGATATAAGGCTAAATAAGATAGAAATATAAGAAATTTTACTTTTTATGTGAAAATTATTAATCGAATAATTTATTAATTTATTAATATAATAATATCGATTATATCATAATAAAAGTATATAAAATATATAATATATACTCTGGAAATGCAAAAAAAATTGCGTCCAATAGGATTTGAACCTATACCAAAGGTTTAGAAGACCTCTGTCCTATCCATTAGACAATGGACGCTTTTCATTCTAATTTTTTTTTTTTTTTCGCATTTTTCTTTCCTATCTCTTGTTCGGAAAAAATAACATAAAGAATCAGTGAGAAAATTTCCGGAATTACGTATTCAATTCAGTGATGCATTAATTCAAATTGAATTAATGCATCGCTGAATTGATATAATAATTGATATAATTATTATATGGAGCGGGTAGCGGGAATCGAACCCGCATCGTTAGCTTGGAAGGCTAGAGGTTATAGTCGACGTCGATTCACCATTTTGAACGCCTCTAATTCAAAACCGAACATGAAACTTTGGTTTCATTCGGCTCCTTTATGGAAGATGAAAAAATTTCCAAGATAGAAGACGGGAACGAAATAAAAAAATTCGACCCATAACACCTATGTCAGCTTTTTTTGTCTGAATGCATTCAAAACAATTCGCTTTCTAGATGATCCCTCTAGAAGAGGGCCATTATAACAATCCCAATCTTTCTAGTTATTTCGTTCTTTATTTCTATTTGAGAGAATCCTTAGGAAAAGTACTTGTTTTCTCCCGAGCTAAAAAAATAGGATATGAATATGGCGATGTCTCTAGTAAACCAAAGTTCTCGTTTAATAGCTATTTTGCTTCAATCTACCCTATGCAAAACCAAAATTAAAATTGAAGATTTAGTTACGATTGGAAATCAACTTTTCTATCTTTATCCATGGATCCCTTACTTATATTATTCAATTGGAAAGATTGATCCAATTCCAAATTCCCAAAAATTATGTTTCGTAATTTCATAATCCAAATTTGAAATTTCTAATTGACCCTTGGATACAAATCACGAGAATTTATATTCTTCCTCGAATCTTTCATTTAGAGGTAAAGGATTCAAATTGAATCCTTTTCAGAAATAAAGTTTTTGATCGGAATATGAATGAAACTGAAGGACCCCTTAACTATTAAGAGGATTAATAGAACGAATCGCACTTTTACCACTAAACTATACCCGCTACAATACAATTATTGTATAGAAATGGACCTTTTGTCGAACAAGGGAATCGGACGTAATTAAGATAGGACAAAAATAAAAAAAAAAACAATCATGAAATGAAAATTAGAGATTAAAGTCTTGACGCGTTTGTCAGGAGTCCTAATGAAATTAGGAAAAGAGGACTTATTCCGTTTAAAAAACGAAATTAAATAACTAAATAAAATAAAAAATTTGGTTCTTGAACTTGACGGAATTTTGACAGATACGGCTCTACAAAACAATTTAAGCCATAACATAAAATGCATTGTGCAAAAATCCATTGTTCCGTTTTTCCCTTTTTCCAGTATTTCCAGTATCCAGTAAAAGTCAATTAAATAAATAAATAAAAAAGAAAAAGAAGAAAAAACAAAAGAATAATAAATAATAAGAAATGACACTTTGATTCTATCTAAATCTTTTTTTCTATGATTTGGCGGTATGGTTTGTTGGAACAAAAAAAGGCCCAGCTGGGTACTGACCAGACCAGGCCGTGGAAATAAAAAAAAGACTTTTTGTAAAGAGATATTCTTTACTTTGTTTTTTCTATTTTGATTCGAGATATCTCTTTCGAGGCCATTCTTTATTTGAATTTTCTATAAATTTAAAATAGAATTGCTGATAAAAGTTGTATCCATCTGTATAATACAATACAAAATACAATAAAAAATCGAGATAAGCTATATAATAAAGTGAAAGTAAAGAAAGGCCTTTTTTTCAAGCATTCTCTTTTCTTTTGTGTAATGTAACATCGTAATTATCTTTTTTCAATTAGGAGAGATGGCTGAGTGGATTAAAGCGTCGGATTGCTAATCCGTTGTACGAGCTATTCGTACCGAGGGTTCGAATCCCTCTCTTTCCCTTTGCGTCGATGGCTTGGTATCTTTCAAATTTGAATTTAGCAAACCCTTTTGTTTTTTTTATTTGACTAGTTAAAGATGTGGAATAGCTAAAATCAACTCCTAAGAACTTTTCTAAGAATAAAGTAAAGAAAAATGTATTTTTTTTTAGTCTTCACCTTCACGTCCAGGATTACGCCCTGGATCATTAGATAGGAATCCAAAGATGAAGAGAGAAACAAAGAATATAACTACGGTGTAAACAAAGAGTTTGAGAGTAAGCATTACACAATCTCCAAATTTTTTTTGGGGGAAAAAAGAGAATCGATTCGCTATTTTTATACTACATATCCTATTTTGACACCAAGAAATGAAGCGGTTTTTCAAATTTATAGAAATACAAAAGAATTTTTTTTTTAGAAATTCACACAATTCGAATTCGATATTGTAGTGGACCTTAATAGGGTCTTTCAGTGAAAAAAGGTCAGAATCCTGAAATGGGGAAATCTAAATTTATCGTGTCTGCCCAAGAATTTGACTGTTTGACTTGAGGGTTCGTTCATATTGTAAGACTCCTCTGGTCTTATCAATTGTTAGAATTTTTTTTCTCGAGCTTGAATAAATCATGAATTTTTCTAGGACAGTATTAAAGATCTTATCGAAAACTTACAGCAGCTTGCCAAACAAAGGCTAAGAGAAAAAAGAGAAGAGGTATTACTGGCATAACATCTACAATTGGATTCAAAAAAGCGTAGGCCTCGGGTAATTTGGCGAATAAAAAACGACTCGAATAAAGGGCAGAATTAAGACAGATATAGATCAAACTAAAGATATTAAGCATAACAAACATTATTTTCTTGGAGATAATTGTATTTTGATTGAGTTATTAATATGTTATTGATATAAGCTAAAAATGAAGAAAAGAAAGTAAGGTAGACAAAAAAAATACTTCTTTGAACCGAACCAATCAAAACAAAAACCCTTCAATTCTTACAAGAGAATAGAAGAAATCATACTTTCATACAATATCTTAATTGAATTATATGTAATGATCAATAAATGGAGTTTCATTCTCCATGGACTCGTGTCAAAATTTGAACCCTAAATAAAACAAAAATCAAATTGATTCCATAGAGATTTGGCCGGGAATTGACGAACAACCAATATTTGTGTTTATTAATATCGAATAGAAATTGAAATGGGGCGTCGCCAAGTGGTAAGGCAACGGGTTTTGGTCCCGCTATTCGGAGGTTCGAATCCTTCCGTCCCAGAGCGGACTCTTATATATATCAGAATATCATAATCAAAATTCTTCTCTGAATCCGATGTTTTTTCACAAATTGAATCGAGTTCAAATAATACGAAAATTTAACTGAATCCATTTGTGATCCAAGTAAAATGGGAACATAGATCACAAGAGTTTGAATTCAAAAAAAGTCGGATGGGCCTTATTAGGCTACCCCCCTCCCTTTCACTTTCATATTTAAGTTAGTTGCTTAAAAAATCCTTACGTACCCTAGCTCCGTGAATTTGCAAAGATACATTCGAAATCGAAATGCGAAAACCTCTATCTTCCTTATCTTTTTTTTTATTCGTGTTCTTTTTATTTCTAAATAAAAAGAAATATTGCATTCATGCAATAAAATTATGCAATAAACATAGAGGGTAAAATTGAATTCTTACTGCGGCTTCTTCCTCATAAATGAACTATTCCTTTCATATCGAAGGAAAAAATACTGAGTATTGACCGAAGCAATGACTATTCATGATTCCATAATTGAATCAATTACAGACCGGTTCAAAACTAGAAAAAGGTTATGGTAAAACTTCGTTTGAAACGATGTGGTAGAAAGCAACGTGCGACTTGAAAGACATGATCCGCTGTGGATTTTTTTCCATCCGCCGTTTTCGATTTTCGATTATCTAGAAATGAATGGGCTCTTGACTCGACATACTTTGTTCTGTTCTACTAGAATTCTCGTTTTTTGTTGGGGTGTAGTGTAAATAGGACATGATGGAGCTTGAGTAGAAAGTATTTGTTCATTTTGCAAGGGCAAGGATCTAGGGTTAATACCAATCAATAAGTTGGAACAAACTTCGTAAGTATATTTTCGATATAGAAATTGAAAGGATCCGATTCGAGCAATTTTGAAATCCAAAACGAAAATTTGTTGGAATTGATAAAACTCTTTCGATGAAAAGTGTATCATGCAAGAATCAATTGTTTGGTTGATTCTTTGATAGAATCAAATCGCAAAAAGGGGCGTGTTGCCGCCATTTTTGAAAACGAAAGATCACCGAAGTAATGTCTAAACCCAATGATTCAAGGCAAAGATAAAGGATCCTGGAACAAGGAAATACCATTTTCAATTGTCTCAACAATTCGATCAGAATGGGAATCAAGAATAAAAAAATAGATTAGAAACGAGACAAACAAAAAAGGGGTTAGAGACCACTCAAAAAAAGAAATCCCTAAAGATTTTCTTTAGGGCTATTTAAAAGTTATCCAACTTGAGTTATGAGAGTACGAATGCTTTTTTTTTTTTCGAAAAAGAACAAAAAAAAAAGAAGGACTTCAATTTCTAATAGACACAACTTCTAATCATTTTTTCTCGAGCCGTACGAGGGGAAAACTTCTTATACGTTTCTAGGGGGGGTATTGTTCATCTACATCTATCCCAATGAGCTGTTTATCGAATTGTTGCAATTGATGCTCGATTCCGAAGAGAGGGAAGAGATCTTCGGAAAGTGGGTTTTTATGATCCGATAAATAATCAAACGCATTTCAATTTTCCTGCTATTTTATATTTCCTTGACAAGGGCGCTCAACCTACAGGAACGGTCCATGATATTTCAAAGAAGGCAGGGGTTTTTACGGAACTTCATTTTAATCAAACAAAATTCTATTTCAATTAAGGAATAGAACAAAAAAAGTGGGTGTGGATAACTCCTATCTAGTTTTGTATAACTTTTTTCTTTTTCTTTACTACTCCCCCCTTTTTTGTTCTATTCATACCTATTTATTATTCCTATTTCATATTTCTCCTATAGAATATCATGTTCTGAAAGTATAAGGACAAAAATTTATTTTATTCCTAGAATTTTATTGATATAAGATGCATCTAAAAAAGATCAAATGAATACAATGAAGAAATTGGGTCGAGAAATAGAAAAATTTACATTATTCGCAACCGCAACCGAAACCGGGCGTTTTGTCGTTTGTCGTTGTAAATCAATTAATAAATCACAAAACAGGGGATTCTACTTGTTTATTTTACTGATTGATTGAATCAACCCGAGATTTCTTTTTTTTTTTTTCTTTATTTCATTCAAAATTCAAATGACGGGTTCGCTGGATTTACTGTTATCCAAGAAGTCTTTTTTTTATTCCGATTGTATCTAACCATTCGAATTATTCGGGTTGCTAACTCAACGGTAGAGTACTCGGCTTTTAAGTGCGTCTAGCATCTTTTACACATTTCTATGAAACAAAGGATTCGTCCATACCATCGGGATAGTTTGTAAGACCACGACTGATCCTGAAAGGAATTAATGGAAAAACCAGCATGTCGTACCAATGGAAAATTTTGAGAAAATTTGATTCTAATTCAATCGCTTCAAAATAGGGTTTGAATTCTTGGCACCGAACAAAAAAAGTGAATTCAAAGTTGGGTCGAGTGAATAAATGGATAGAGCCCTATGGTTCCAATTATAGGGAAATAAAAAGCAACGAGCTTCTGTTCTGAATTTCATTTGAATGATTCCCTGATCTAATTAAACGTTAAAAAGAGATTAGTTCTTAATGTGGGGAAAGGGTTTAGCATGAGTAGATTATCAATTTTTCTAATGAGTCCTAACTATTAGTTCGTCCCTATTATGGGTTGGAGATGAATGTGTAGAAGAAGCAGTATATTGATAAAGATATTTTTTTTCCAAAATCAAAAGAGCGGTTGGATTGAAAAAATAAAAGATTTCTAACCACCTATTTATACTATAACAAATATAAACCAATTAAATTAAATGGAAAATGAGAAAATCGAGAATCCGGTAATGAGTCTACCCGTTTCCAAGGTATCCATTTTTTTTTTACTACAATACCTTGTTTTGACTGTATCGCACTATGTATCATTTGATAACCCAATGTATCATTTGATAATCCAATAAATCCCTTACCCTTGGTTTCAATCAAATTTGAAATGTTTAAATGAAAGAATTTCAAATATATTTAGAACTAGATGGATCTCAGCAACACAACTTCCTATACCCACTTCTTTTTCGAGAGTATATTTATGCACTTGCTCATAATTATGGTTTAAATAAATCGACGATTTCGTTGGAAACCGTCGGTTATGACAATAAATCTAGTTCACTAAGTGTGAAACGTTTAATTACTAGAACGTATCAACGGATTCAACGGATTCATTTGAGTATTTATGCTAATGATTCTAATCCAAATCACTTTATTGGACACAACAATAATTTGTATTCTCAAATTATATCGGAGGGGTTTGCAGTCATTGTGGAAATTCCATTTTCTCTACGATTAGTCTCTTTTTTAGAAGAGAAAGCAAAAGAAAAAGAAATGGCGAAATCTCATAATTTCCAATCAATTCATTCAATATTTCCTTTTTTCGAGGACAATTTCTCACATTTAAATTATGTCTTAGATGTACTAATACCCCACCCCATTCGCCCGGAAATCTTGGTTCAAACCTTTCGCTACTGGGTAAAAGATGCCTCTTTTTTACATTTATTGCGATTTTTTCTTCACGAGTATTTTAATTGGAATAGTCTTATTACTCCAAAGAAATCAATTTCCATTTTTTTAACAAGTAATCCAAGATTTTTCTTGTTCCTATATAATTCTCATGGATATGAATATAAATCCATTTTCTTTTTTCTCCGTAACCAATCTTCTCATTTACGATCAACATCTTCTGGACTTCTTCTTGAGCAAATCTATTTTTATGGAAAAGTAGAAGATCTTGTCGAAGTCTTTGCTAATGATTTTCAGGACATCTTATGGTTGTTCAAGGATCCTATCATGCATTATGTTAGATATCAAGGAAAATTTATTCTGGCTTCAAAAGATACGCCTCTTCTGATGAATAAATGGAAATATTATCTTGTCAATTTATGGCAATGGCATTTTCGTGTGTGGTTTCAACTCGGAAGGGTTCATATAAACCACTTATACAAAGATTATATCAATTTTCTGGGCTATCTTTCCATAGGGCGACTAAATACTTTGGTGGTACGGAGTCAAATGCTCGAAAATGCATTTCTAATCGATAATGCTATGAAGAAGTTCGAGA